CAATACATCGAAACTCATTGCCCATGGATAAAGAAAAACCGTTTCAACATCAAAAACAACAAAAACTAGAGCAAACATATAATAACGGATTCGAAATTGTAACCAAGCATCGCCCATTGGTTCTATACCGGATTCATAACTAGAAAGTTTCTCTGGTCCTTTTCTAATTGGGGATAAAAGGCCCGAAATTAGAAATGTCAAAATAGGAATAACACTTGATATTATTAGAAATGCCCAGAAAATATCATATTCGTAAAGCAGAAACATGGGTGCACTCCTATGAATGTAGAAAATATACTAGATTATTCGAGTCGAATTGAAATTAATTGTCAACTCATTCATAACTGTTTAGTCAAAATAACAATTTATTTTGATTGAACTGCTTAGTTTTGTTTGCTTTGGTACATGTCTCATTTCAAGATTCATCGACTCAAATTGTTCCATTTACTTCAATTTTATTTCGATATCAATTATCAATTATAAATATATATTGGTATTTCTCTTATACCTTATACCTTATACAAATAAGTACAAATAAGACTTTTTTCTCGATTTTTCATCTCACTTCGGATTCTCTATAAAAATTTAGAAAAATAAAAAAAAAAGAATTTAAAATAGAATTATAGAATTTTTAATAAAATACTAATCTATATAAAAATAGAAAATACTATATCTATATTCTATATGTAATAGAGTACCTCTACCTATATAATATGGAATATAAATATTATTCTAAATTTAATTTTAATTTTAATATTTTAATAATAAATATAATATTTTAATAATAAATATAATATAATAAATAATATTAAACATTAATAGAATAGGATCTTATATTAACTATTAACTAAATTATAGTTCTATTCTATTATACTTCTATTCTATAGAATTCTATTCTATATTCATATTAATTTCGAATTATACTTCTATATTCATTTAGAAATTAATATAAATATATTAATATATTAATTAAATTAATTCAATAATTAAATTAATTCAATTTAGTAATTGAATGTTAGGGCAAGAAAAGACTCCTTTATTTTTTTCTTTTATTGCTATACCAGGTAAGGTATAGCAATAAAAGAAAAAAGAAGAGCCCGTTTTACAATGTTAATAATGAAAGTTAATAAAGATCCTCATTTTTCAAACTCCAGCTTGTCCATAAATAGAGTAAGTCATTTTTAAATCCGTGTAACTTACTAGTAGATTTGATTTTTGTTGAGTTAGGTTGGAATTTGTTTTTAAATGAGTTCGTGTCATGATTTTGACTCCAAAAATTCATTAGGCTTCGGCAGGTATCCCAAAGACAAAGAAAAGAAGTATCACTAACTCTTTTTGATTGCGGATAGAAAAGGGGAAAAATTCATATGTAATTGACTTAGGAAGAGTAATGAAGAAAATTGGGTTTGTTTAGCCAAGAAATGATTCCTGCGAGCAAGCTTATGAAAATGCTTTTTTTTTTCGTTTTTCGATAAACCAAGCAATTGCAAGCGGCTAGTTACAAACAACAAACAATACAATAATGAAGAAATAAAAACTATACAATTTTTGTTTTTGTATTTGAATTTTATTTCATTTTTTTTTAGGGCTATACGGACTCGAACCGTAGACCTTCTCGGTAAAACAGATCAAACTGATTATTCTCAAAATGATTCGAACTGTTTCAAAGACCCAACATGCATTTTTTTGCATTGGGCTCTTCCATTAACTGATATAAATAATCAGTTAGTCTACCATAATTCTCTTGACAAGAAGATAAGAAGATGGCTCCATGTGCTCTGATTTCTTATTTGGATTCCGATCTGAGAGCACTACCGAAGTGTTTCAAAGAAGGTTATCCTGACGTAGGTTTGCTTTTGGCTTAGATCAACCTAAGTTAAATGAAGTCTCCATCGCCCCCTTCTTACTTAAATAATCCAATATGAAACTTCATACACCTTAAAGTTCATAAGATAGGACGAAAAAAGAATTTTTTGAGGTCTTTATACTCATTATGCCTAGCATTGAATAGAGTGAGTATTCCCCTTATCAATATCTTAAATCAATAATGGGTTCTATTGGTTGCCTAAAATCTAAAAATTGAAAAGGGGCACCTAAATTAAATTGGACCGAATCTTTTGTCAGGCTATTGTTCTCTTGTTCCCTAAAAGTCATGGAGTAAGACATCAACTTCTCAATAAGTTTTTTGATTCCATAATGTACTCCTCTGAAAAAACATCGGCGCGCGTGTAAACGAGGTGCTCTACCTAACTGAGCTATAGCCCTTTTGCTTGTGATATATATTTTATCATGTCAATAATTTCTTGTCAAGATGAATATTACATGATCCAACTTTTATCTCTTTGATCGGTATTGCTTATAAATAATATTACATTTATAATCCATCGATGTGACGGGTTCCATTTCTTTCTCTTTTTGATTCTAAATTACCTACTTAACTCAGTGGTTAGAGTATTGCTTTCATACGGCGGGAGTCATTGGTTCAAATCCAATAGTAGGT